ATAACATCATTACACTATATATATACATAGAAATTATCACAACAACTCTATGAAAGAAAAATATACATCGGCCCTCGTTTTAGGGGTTTTTCGAGATAACCGTGTATATTAAGGGGGAGGGGGGTTTTTACCGAAAAATTTTTTTTTTTTAAAAAAGGTTTAATTTTTTTTTCCAAGTCGGGGGGGGCCTAATAGTTAATATGTTATGCCAGAGATATGAATAATGTATTAGAATAATGAAATGTATTTTACACACACTATTATGGGATACTTCTTTCCGAGAGGGTTAATAACAGTATTTTTTTTCAATTTTGCTGCATTAATCAAAAAAACCAAACTGGCCCTTTATGTCTTGATATTTTAATAACCTCTCAGTGATGATGATCTCGACAATCTAATCTCATGAATGATAAGTAATGGGGAATTAATAAAAGAATGTCGAGGATAGCTCAGATCTACCTTAATGACCCAGATGAGCCCTTCCGGGGAATAGCGATTTGCTTCATACCGAAATAAAAAAGCAGGGAGGAAGATCAAATTTGATACGATCAAGGATAATATGCCATTAAAGGGAACTAGAGGACTGGCATTCTTGATACGAACAAGGATTAGATGTATTTCGACCTAACCAAATGTCAGGTTTGATCAATATTAGGGGATTAAGGAGTAATGTACCACAAACCGTACACTGATAATGATACAAGAGGATAATGGGGGTTTCTTACCAACGGCACCGTTAATACTAAGTAAATTAGGGTAAAGTGAAAAATTTTATGTTATTAAATTATTGATTATAAGATAATGAGGGTTAAATAATTAATGAAATGAAATAGCTGACAATAGATTAATGTGTATTATACATAGTATGTTATATAATAGGGGAATATCGATTAATGAGTATTATACATATATATGTGACATTATAGGGGTATATCTATTATTGTTGATTAAGGAATGAGGGATATGTGGTATATTAAGGTATGTGGGCCATATCATTAATATGTCACTCTGTCGTGCAAAAACCAAAATTTTTTGTTTTGGCTTTTGCGTGTAATAACAGCAATCAGGGGGCAGTTTAGGCAGAATCTTGGCTTTGGGAGCCAAGGGCAGGAGTTTAACCCTCCTTTCCCTGATATGTTTTGGGAGGGATTCAAACCCCCGGTCTTCGACTTACAAGATCGACGCTTTATTTAAGCTACCAAAACTAACTTAGGCTGAGGATTTTATTTTCACATCAGCCAATAAATGGTAAAATAATTAATAATAGGAAAAAGTAGGAGGTTGAGGCAATTTGTCCTACTATAATAAATGGTTGTTCAACTGGTTGTCCTCCAATTCAAGTCAGAATAATTAGGTTTGTTACTAGTAATCAAAAGAGGATTTGTATTAGTGGTCGGAAAATGTTACTTTGTTGCTTAGAGGTGTGGAGGGTGGATATCAATATAAGGATAAAGATGGAGAATAGGAGGGCCAGGACTCCTCCTAATTTATTAGGAATGGAGCGTAAAATTGCATAGGCAAATAGGAAGTATCATTCAGGTTTAATGTGGGGTGGGGTGACTAGTGGATTTGCTGGGGTGAAGTTTTCAGCATCTCCTAGCATGTTAGGTAGGAATAAAGCTAATAAGGCCAGAAAAAAAATTATAATGAAGAAGCCTGACAGGTCTTTATAGGAGAAGTAGGGGTGAAATGGAATTTTGTCAGTGTCAGAATTAATACCCAGTGGGTTGTTAGAGCCTGTTTCGTGAAGGAATAGGAGATGAATGACTGTTAAGGCTGAAATTAAGAATGGTAGGAGAAAGTGGAAGGTGAAGAAGCGTGTTAAGGTGGGATTGTCTACTGAAAATCCCCCTCAGATTCATTGTACTAATATATCTCCAATGTAGGGAAATGCTGATAAAAGATTAGTAATGACGGTTGCTCCTCAGAAAGATATTTGTCCTCATGGTAGAACATAACCAACAAAGGCTGTGGCTATTAATAGGAAGAGAAGGATCACGCCAATATTTCATGTTTCTTTATAGAGAAATGAGCCATAATATAGGCCTCGGGCAATGTGGAGGTAAATAAGAATGAAGAATATTGAGGCTCCGTTGGCATGAATATTACGAATAAGTCAACCGTAATTAACATCACGGCAGATGTGAATTACTGAGGAGAAGGCTATGGAAATATCTGCGGTGTAGTGTATGGCTAGGAATAAGCCTGTAAGAATTTGAAAAATTAGACATAGTCCTATTAGTGAGCCGAAGTTTCATCATAGTGAAATGTTGGATGGGGTGGGTAAATCAACTAAAGCATGATTAATAATTTTTAGGAGGGGGTGGATTTTTCGAATATTGGTGGCCATTGGTTTTTATAGTTGAATAAACAACGATAGTTTTTCAAGTTATTGGTCTTGGTTGAAGTCCAGGTAAAAATAATGATATATTTTATGTTTGTAATAATAGTTGGTTTAATTTTAGGTTTAATGGGAGTGGCGTCTAATCCTTCCCCTTATTATGCTGCTTTAGGGTTAGTTACTGCTGCAGGGGTGGGGTGTGGCTTATTAGTGGGTTATGGTGGATCTTTTATGTCATTAATTTTGTTTTTAATTTATTTAGGTGGAATGTTGGTAGTTTTTGCTTATACTGCAGCCTTGGCTGCAGAACCTTATCCGGAGGCATGGGGGGATTGATCAGTATTGTTGTATGTTGGGTTTTATTTAATGGGTTTATTTACAGCTAAAAATTACTTAATAGTTGAAGGGTGGGGTTTACATTGAACTGGGGTGGAGGAAATAAGTGGTATGGATATGGTGCGTGGGGATTTTTGGGGGGTTGCTTTATTATTTTCTTGTGGAGGTTGAATTTTAGTTTTAGGTGGTTGGGTATTATTGTTGACTTTATTTGTAGTATTAGAATTAACTCGAGGGTTGTCTTGGGGTAGTTTACGGGTTGTTAGGTGTAAATAAGTAGGGTGGTTAGGGTAAGTGTAAGGAATAGTAGGGATAAATATGTTTTGATTAGGCCTTGTTGGGGTTTGGTAGAAAATTTAATTATGGGTGTTTGTAGAATAAGTTTACTTTTAGGGCCAATTTTTTCATTTCAGGTTTGGTCAATAAGGTGGGTTGAAATGTATTGGGCTCAGTTAAGGCTAATTTTGGGAAGGAGTCGGTGAATAGTGGGTGGAAAGTAACCTAATATGTTGGAGAAGTGGTGAGGATAAATTACTGGGTTAATTTTGAGGTGGGAGTTAGTAAGATGGGCAAATTCTAGGGCTAAAAGGAGACCTAGGACTGTAATTAGGAGGGCGGATAATTTAAGTAAGGGTGATATAGTTATGACTTGGGTTTGAATTGGGGTAAGGTTAAGAGTAATAATTAGTCCAGCAATGATGCTTCCGTAAGCGAGACGTTTAATTGGTTTAATTATTAGTGGGCTATTTTCATTAATAGGGGAAAGTGAATTAAATCGAGGATAATTTATTAATGCGAAGAAAATAATGCGTAGGCTATAAATGGCTGTAAAGGATGTAGCTACAAGGGTTAGGATTAGGGCTCAGGCGTTTAGGTGGGAAGTGTTTATGGATTCAATGATGGTGTCTTTTGAGAAGAAGCCTGATAGGAATGGTATACCTGTGAGGGCTAAGCTACCAATTGTTAAGGAGGTTGAGGTAAATGGTAGAAGTTTGTGGAGACCCCCTATTTTTCGAATGTCTTGTTCATCATTAAGGCCATGAATAATGGATCCGGAGCAAAGAAAAAGTATAGCTTTGAAGAAGGCATGTGTACAGATATGGAGAAAAGCTAGTTGGGGTTGGTTAAGACCGATGGTTACTATTATTAGTCCTAGTTGACTTGATGTTGAGAAAGCAATAATTTTTTTAATATCATTTTGGGTTAGGGCGCATGTGGCTGTAAATAGGGTAGTGAGTGCCCCTAAACATAGGCAGGTGGTTAGGATAAGTGTATTATCTTGAATGAGGGGGTGGAGGCGAATTAATAGGAAAATTCCTGCTACAACTATTGTGCTGGAGTGGAGTAACGCTGATACTGGTGTGGGACCTTCTATAGCTGAAGGTAATCATGGGTGAAGGCCAAATTGTGCTGATTTTCCAGCTGCGGCAAGTACAAGTCCGAGGAGTGGGAAGGTTATATCTTTTTCTTTTGAAAGAAAAAATAGTTGGTGAATTTCTCATGAATTAAGATGGGTGGCTAGTCAGGCTATACTTAAGATTAGTCCGATGTCGCCAATTCGGTTATAAATAACGGCTTGTAGTGCGGCTGTGTTAGCATCTGTCCGGCTATATCATCAGCCAATTAGTAAAAAAGATATGATGCCTACTCCTTCTCATCCAATAAATAGTTGAAATATGTTGTTAGCAGTAACTAAAATAATTATTGAGATTAAAAATAGGAGGAGATATTTAAAGAAGCGGTTAATATAGGGGTCGGAGTGTATGTATCATAGGGCAAATTCAAGGATTGATCAGGTAACGTAAAGGGCTACGGGTGTAAAAATAATTGAATATAGGTCAAATTTAAAACTTATGTTAATGTCGAATGGGCCTATATTTATTCAGTTTCAGTTAGTAATGATTGATTCTAAACCTTGGTCGAGAAAAATAAATAAAGGAATTAAACTGATGAAGAAGGATAATTTTACGGCGGTTTTTACGTATGTTGATGTTCAATCATGTTTAAGTTCTTGGGGTGAGAGTGAGGAAATTAGTGGAAATAAGAGAATAATAAAGATTAGGAGGAAAGATGAGTTAAAGATAATATTCATAAACTCTTGCTTGGAGTTGCACCAAGGGTTTTTGGTTCCTAAGACCAATAGATTACTGTTATCTTTCAAGGGTTGAGTGAGTTATGGGTTTGAACCATAATAAGAAGAATTAGCAGATCTTCGTGTCCCGGACCTCTCTCGGCGTACAAATAGATTTTAACTTTTATTTTTAGAACCACAATCTAATGTTTTAATTAAACTATGTATGCAGAATGTTCAGCCTCAAATAAGTTCTGGTTTAAGAATCAGTAATAATACAGGTAAAATGTGGAGGGTGAGGAGGAGATGTTCTCGTGTATAAGAGGGGTTAAGTGATAGGAGGTGGTTAGCTATGAGTCCTCGTTGAGTTATTAAAAATATATAGAGGGAATAGGATGCTGTAATTAATACTCCGGTACCTGTAAGGATTAAGGTTCAGTTAGATCAGTTAAATAATGATGTAATGATAAAAAGTTCTCCTATGAGATTAGGGGAGGGGGGTAAGGCAAGGTTTGCAAGATTAGTAAGGAATCATCAGGTTGCTATTAGTGGAAGTATAATTTGAATTCCTCGGGCTAAAAGTAAAGTTCGACTGTGGGTACGTTCATAATTAGTGTTGGCTAGGCAGAAGAGGGCTGAGGAGATTAGGCCGTGGGCAATTATTAGTGTTGTTGCTCCTGCAAAGCTTCATGGTGTTTGGATAAGGATGGCTGCTGCGACTAAGCCTATATGACTTACTGAGGAATAAGCAATAAGAGATTTTAGGTCTGTTTGTCGTAAACAAATAGAACTAGTTATTACAACGCCTCAGATGGCTAAAATTAAAAATGGGTAAGTTATTTCTTTGGTAAGGGGGTTAAGTATAATAATAATTCGTATTATTCCGTAACCTCCTAGTTTTAGTAATACGGCGGCTAGAATTATGGAGCCAGCAATTGGGGCTTCTACGTGAGCTTTGGGTAGTCAGAGATGTACTCCGTAGAGTGGTATTTTAACGAGAAAAGCAATGATGCAGGCGATTCATCAGAAATTATTTGCTCAGGAATGAAAGTTAGTAAATTGGGGGTGTTGAATAATAAGTATAGAAAGGGTACCAAGTTTATTTTGTAAAAATAATAAAGCAATTAATAAAGGTAGGGATCCGATTAAAGTATAAAATAGAAAATAGGTTCCTGCGTTTAATCGTTCTGTTTGGTTGCCTCATCGTGTAATAATAATAAGTGTTGGAATAAGTGTGGCCTCAAATATAATGTAAAATAAGATTATCTCTGTTGCAGAGAATGCTATTGTTAAGAAAAATTGGAGAAAAATTAAAAGAGAAATATAAGTTTGTTGTCGGGTTAGAGGTTCTGTGGAGATGTGATTTTGGCTAGCTAAAATTATTAAAGGAAGTAGTCAGCATGTAAGAATAAGGAGAGGGGTGGATAAAGGATCTGTGGCTAGGAGTTGATTGGAAAAATCTCAGCCAATATCTATATTTCATTTAAATCAGAGTAGGCTTGTAGTGGCAATGAGAATACTATGAGTGGAAATAGAAGTTCATAATCATTTTTTGTGGGAAAATCAGGTGGTGGGAAATAATATGATTGTTGGAATTAGAATTTTTAGCATTGGAGAAGATTAAGATTTTGTAGTTTATCAGAGCCATGTGATCGAGAGGTGGCGACTAGAATGGCTAGTCCGGCGCTTGCTTCACAAGCAGAAAATGTTAATAAAATCATAGGGATGGTGGAGCTGGAAGTAGAATTTAATGTTATGGATCAGATGGCTGTGGCAATAAAAAGGGTAAGTATTATACCTTCAAGACATAAGAGAGCGGATAGGAGATGTGAGCGGTTGAATGCGAGGCCTATTATTCCTAAAATGAATGCTGAGGTAAAGCTAAAATATATAGGGGACATAAGATGTTTATGGATTTTCACCATAGTTTACTAAGCCGAAATTAGTGGTCTTAATTTGGACTAAACACCTATTCTGCTCATTCGAGTCCTCCTTGGAATCACTCGTAAATGAGGCCTAGGGTAAGTAAAATAATAATAATTGTTGCTCAAAATAATGTGGAAAGGGGCATTAATGACTGGTTTCCTCAGGGAAGAGGTAACAAAAGGGCAATTTCTAAATCAAAAAGGAGAAATAGAATTGCTACTAGGAAGAAGCGTAGTGAGAATGGAAGGCGGGCACTTCCTAGAGGGTCAAAGCCGCATTCATAGGGGGATAATTTTTCGTTATCTGGATTTAATGATGGTAGTCAAAATGCGATTATAGCGAAGATTAGGGAAACCAGGGCCGTGGTCGCGACAGACGACATGATGAGGTTCATTACTTTTCCTTGGGCTTTGACCAAGATTAAGTAATTGGAAATCACTTGTACTAATTTATACTAGAAAAGCAATTATGAACCTCATCAATAAATGGATACATAAAGAAATAATCACACTACATCTACAAAATGTCAGTATCACGCTGCGGCTTCGAAGCCGAAGTGGTGTTCTGATGTAAAGTGATATTGGATTTGTCGTATTAGACAAACTGCTAGAAATGTTGAGCCAATAATAACATGTAGGCCGTGAAATCCTGTAGCAACATAAAATGTTGTTCCGTAAATTCCGTCGGCAATAGTGAACGGTGCTTCATAATATTCTATGGCTTGAAGACATGTGAAATATACGCCTAGAATAATGGTTAAGGTGAGAGCTTGAATTGCTTCTTTTCGGTTCCCTTCTATTAAACTATGATGAGTTCAGGTTACGGTTACCCCTGAAGCTAGGAGTACTGCGGTGTTTAGTAGTGGAACTTCAAATGGATCTAGAGGATAAATTCCTGTTGGTGGTCAGCATCCTCCTAATTCAGGGGTAGGTGCAAGGCTAGAGTGGTAAAAGGCTCAGAAAAATCCTAAAAAAAAGAAAACTTCGGATATAATAAATAAGATTATTCCGTAACGGAGGCCTTTTTGTACGGGTGGGGTGTGATGGCCTTGGAAAGTTCCTTCCCGAATAATGTCACGTCATCATTGAATCATTGTTAGGAAAAGGAGAATAAGTCCTAAATATAAAAGAATAAGTGAATGGAAGTGGAACCAAATGGCTAGGCCTGATGTTATTAGAAGGGCAGCGATAGCTCCTGTTAATGGTCATGGGCTTGGGTCAACTATATGATATGCATGTGCTTGGTGAGCCATTATACGTTTTCTTGTAAGTAAAGACTTAATAGAAGAATAAATACATATGCTTGAATTATTGCTACAGCTACTTCTAGAATTGTTAATAAAAATAGGATTGTGGAAGTTAATAAAGCTACGGTTGGTATAATAGTTAGGAGAACAAATGCTGCAGTAGCAATTAGTTGTATAAGTAAGTGACCTGCTGTTAGGTTAGCGGTTAGTCGGACTCCTAGAGCTAAAGGTCGAATGAATAGGCTGATGGTTTCAATAATAATAAGAATTGGGATTAAAGGGGTTGGTGTTCCTTCTGGAAGAAGGTGTCCTAGAGCAATGGTAGGTTGATTGAGTATACCAATTAATACAGTTGTGAGTCATAGTGGGAGGGCAAATGCTATATTTAAGGAAAGTTGTGTTGTAGGGGTAAATGTATATGGTAATAGGCCTAATAAGTTAATAGTAATTAAGAATAATATTAGGGCTGTTAATAATAGAGCTCATTTATGTCCTCCAAAGTTGATGGGTTGTATAAGTTGATAAGCGAAACGGTTAATAAATCAGGCTTGGAGAGTAATTAATCGATTATTTAACCATCGGTTAGTCGGGGTTGGGTAAATTAATCATGGAATTGATATTGCTAAGGCAATGAGGGGGATTCCTATTAATGTAGGGCTTAAGAATTGGTCAAAAAAGCTTAAAGTCATGGTCAATTTCAGGGGTTGGGTTTAGATTTTTCAGTACTTTTTAGGGTGAAGTCTTTATTATAAAGATGGTTTATAACTTTGTTGGGTAAAATTGTAATAAAAATAATTCATGAAAATAATAAGATTAAAAATCAAGGGTTGGGGTTTAATTGGGGCATATCATTAAGGGTGATTGGGAGTCACCAATATTTAGCTTAAAAGGCTAATGCTAGTCCCAGTTTAGCTTCTTAATGAGGCTTCTTCTAGTATCAATGAAGATCAGGCTTCGAAGTGTTCTAGGGGTACTGCTTCTACTACAATAGGTATAAAACTATGATTAGCACCACAAATTTCAGAACATTGACCATAAAATACACCAGGACGTGTAGCAATAAGGGCAGCTTGGTTAAGCCGTCCGGGGACGGCGTCTATTTTTACACCTAAGGCTGGAACGGTTCAGGAGTGTAGTACATCTTCTGCTGACACTAATATACGGATAGGTGATTCTATGGGTACTACTATGCGATGGTCTGTTTCTAATAGGCGGAAATGACCTGGGGATAAATCTTTGGTTTGAATTATATAAGAATCAAAAGTTAGGTCTTCATAATCTGTATATTCATAGCTTCAATATCATTGATGTCCTATGGCTTTAATAGTTAGGTGGGGATCATTAATTTCGTCTATAAGATATAAAATTCGTAATGATGGAAGGGCGATTAAGATAAGGATAACAGCTGGTAAAATAGTTCAGATAATTTCAACTTCTTGAGAATCAAGAATATGTTTGTTTGTAAGTTTGGTTGTCACTATTGCTGTAATAACATAAAGAACTAGGGTGCTAATTAAAAATACGATTATTAATGTGTGGTCATGAAAATAAATGAGTTCTTCCATGATTGGGGAGGCTGCATCTTGAAATCCTAATTGTGAGGGGTGTGCCATTATAAAATAAGATACGTGGGATTTTAACTCACAATTTTGCCCTGACAAGGTAATGTAATATTTTTACTAGTATCTTATAAAGAAAGTGGCAGAGTGGTGATGTGACTGGCTTGAAACCAGTATATGGGGGTTCAATTCCTTCCTTTCTTGTTAAAATGGGGATCGTTGAACTTGAACAAATGCTGGTTCTTCATAGGTGTGGTAAGGGGGAGGGCATCCGTGGAGTCATTCAATATTTGTATAAGGTAGTTCTACGGATAGAACTTCTCGTTTTGAGGCAAATGCTTCTCAAATAATAAATAATAATATAATTACAGCGACTAGGGAAATTAATGAGCCAATTGATGAAATTACATTTCATAGAGTATATGCGTCTGGATAATCAGAGTAACGTCGTGGTATACCTGCGAGCCCTAAAAAGTGTTGAGGGAAGAAAGTTAAATTAACTCCAATAAATATTACTGTAAACTGAATTTTTGTTCAGGTTTGATGAAGAGTAAAACCAGAAATTAGGGGGAATCAGTGAATAAAACCTGCTATAATAGCAAATACTGCTCCTATTGAAAGGACATAATGGAAATGAGCTACTACATAGTAGGTATCGTGAAGTACAATATCTAATGAAGAATTAGCTAAAACAATTCCTGTTAAACCTCCTACTGTGAAAAGAAAAATAAAACCTAGTGCTCATAGTAAAGGGGTATCTCATTTAATTGAGCCTCCATGCAGGGTTGCTAATCAGCTAAAGACTTTAACGCCTGTGGGAATAGCAATAATTATTGTTGCAGAAGTAAAATAAGCTCGAGTGTCTACATCTATTCCTACTGTAAATATGTGGTGAGCCCAAACAATAAAGCCAAGTAGGCCAATTGCTATTATAGCTCAAACTATACCTATATAACCGAATGGTTCTTTTTTACCTGAATAATAGGCCACTACATGTGAAATTATTCCGAAACCTGGTAAAATTAAAATATAAACTTCGGGGTGACCAAAAAATCAAAATAAATGTTGATAGAGAATTGGGTCTCCTCCCCCTGCAGGGTCAAAAAATGTGGTATTAAGATTGCGGTCCGTAAGTAATATTGTAATCCCTGCTGCAAGAACTGGAAGGGAAAGGAGAAGAAGAACAGTGGTTACAAGAATAGATCACACAAATAATGGTGTTTGATATTGAGAAATAGCTGGTGGTTTCATATTAATAATTGTTGTAATAAAATTAATTGAGGCTAAAATTGATGAAACACCAGCCAAGTGAAGGGAAAAAATAGCGAGGTCAACAGATGGACCAGCGTGGGCTAAATTACTAGCTAATGGGGGATAAACCGTTCAACCAGTACCTGCTCCAGCTTCTACTCCGGCGGAGGCTAAGAGAAGAATAAATGAAGGTGGAAGGAGTCAAAAGCTCATATTATTTATTCGTGGAAAGGCTATATCTGGTGCACCAATCATTAGTGGAACTAGTCAGTTTCCGAAACCACCAATTATGATTGGTATAACTATAAAAAAGATTATTACAAAAGCATGGGCAGTTACAATTACATTATAAATCTGATCATCGCCCAGAAGAGACCCAGGTTGTCCGAGTTCAGCTCGAATAAGAAGACTTAGGGCTGTTCCAACTATGCCTGCTCAGGCACCAAAAATCAAGTAGAGGGTACCAATATCTTTGTGATTAGTAGAAAATAGTCAGCGGTTAATTGCCACAGGTAAGATGGCTGAAGAAAGTGGCGGATTGTAGCTCCGTTTATAGAGGTTAATAATCCTCTTCTTATCATAGCCTTGAAGTAGCTATTTACGTTGGATTGCAAATCCAAAGAAGGAGGCTAACTCCTCCCGGGGCTTTCTCCCGCCTTTGTCTATGGCGGCGGGAGAAAGCTAGATGGAAGTTCGTCGGATAGAACACTTAGCTGTTAATTAAGTATTTGTAGGATCAAGGCCTGCCTATCTAGAAGGCTTTAGCTTAATAAAAGCGTCTGAGTTGCATTCAGAAGATGTGAGATAAAGTCTTGCAAGTTTTAGCAGAAATTAGAGGATTTTCACTTCTACTTAAAGCTTTGAAGGCTTTTGGTCTATTAACCTAAATTTCTATGAAACAAGTATTAGAATTATAGGTGTTAAGGGGAGAAGGAGGATGGACAGGGTTGCTGAGGATAATAAAGGGGTAATTAAATAATTAATATTTGTTCGTCAGGAAGTTATTATGTTGGTTGGGCTTGGGTTTATGGTTAGTGTTGTAGCATAACATAGGCGTAAATAAAAGAATAAGCTTAAAAGTGCTGTGAGGGCTATGATGGTAGCTAAGATAAATAGATTTTGTTTTGCAAGTTCTTGGAGAATAAGTCATTTTGGTAAAAAGCCTGAGAGAGGAGGCAGTCCTCCTAAGGAAAGGAGGGTTAGTAGTGTAATAATAGATAGAAGGGGGGATTTGGTTGTTGATGAGGCGATGGAATTAATTTTAGTTGAGTTAAAGGTTTTAAATAGGAGGAAGGTTGTGAGTGTTAAAAGAATATATAAAATAAGGTTAAGGAGGGTTAAGTTAGGGGTATAATGTAAAATTGTAATTATTCATCCAAGATTTGCGATTGATGAATAGGCTAGAATTTTTCGTAATTGTGTTTGATTAAGCCCTCCTCACCCTCCAACAATTGTTGAAAGGACACCCAGAAATAGTAATAATTCGGGGTTAAGTAATGGGTAAAGTTGAAGAAGAATAGCGAAGGGAGCTAATTTTTGTCAGGTTGATAAAATTAGTCCGGTAGTAAGGTCTAATCCTTGAAGGACTTCGGGTAATCAGAAGTGTAACGGTGCGAGTCCAATTTTTAGGGCAAGTGCTATTGTTGCTAGTGTGGCAGAGGTTGGATTAATTATTTCGATTAGGCTTCATTCGCCTGAGGTTCAGGCGTTTGTGATGCCAGCAAATAATAGTAAGGCAGAAGCAGTTGCTTGGGTAATGAAGTATTTTGTAGTAGCTTCTACTGCTCGTGGGTGGTGTTGACTAATTATTAGGGGAATAATAGCTAGAGTGTTGATTTCGAGGCCTATTCATACTAGGAGTCAGTGGGATCCAATAAACGTGAGGGTGGTGCCTAGGCCTAAACTTAAGAGTAAAATGGTTAATACAGTGGGGTTCATTAGTAAAGGAAGGATTTTAACCAACATGGTTGGGGTATGGGCCCAAAAGCTTAATTAGCTGATTTTACTTAGGGTATGGTGTAATAGGAAACACGGAGAGTTTTGATTTCTCAAATACAGGTTCAAGTCCTGTTTTTCTAGAAGGAAATAGGGAGATTTTAACTCTCATAATTCACTCTATCAAAGTGGTCCTTTAATTCAGGCATATTTCCTTAGGAGATTGGGGGTAGGCTTGATGTAGCGAGGGGTAGGGAGATATGTCATAAAATAATTGCTAGGGTTAGAGGTAAAAAATTTTTTCATACTAAGTGTATAAGTTGATCATAACGAAAGCGAGGGTATGATGCTCGAATTCATAAAAAAATAAATGTTAATAATGTAGCTTTTATTATAAGGTTGAGTGTTGAGATTTGGGGAGAATCTGGGTTATATGAAGTGCCTAAAAATAAAATAACTGATAGGGTATTTATTAGTAAAATATTGGTATATTCAGCTAAAAAAAATAATGCAAAAGGTCCTCCTGCATATTCAATGTTAAAGCCTGAGACTAATTCTGATTCCCCTTCTGTGAGATCAAATGGGGCTCGGTTGGTTTCTGCTAGGGTTGAGATATATCATATGAGGGCTAAGGGTCAGCCTGGGATTAGGAGTCAAATAGTTTCTTGAGTTAAGTTAAATGTATGGAGGGTAAAACCTCCAGCAAATATAATTATTGATAATAAGATCAGGCCTAGGCTTACTTCATATGAGATGGTTTGTGCGACGGCACGTAGTGCTCCTATCAGAGCATATTTAGAGTTTGATGCTCATCCTGATCCTAAAATAGTATAAACGGTAAGGCTTGAGATTGCTAGGATAAATAATAGGCCTAAGTTAAGGTTAATAATAGAGTGGGGGAGGGGAAGAGGTATTCATATAAGTAAGGCTAAGGCGAGGGCTGTTGTAGGAGTGGCTAAAAATAGGAATGGGGAGGATGTAGATGGACGGACGGGTTCTTTAATAAATAATTTTAGGCCATCTGCGATGGGTTGAAATAGGCCATAGGGTCCGACGATATTTGGACCTTTGCGAAATTGTATATAGCCGAGAATTTTTCGTTCAATTAATGTAAGGAAGGCTGTGGCTAGGAGAATTGAGATAATATAGGTTAGTGGATTAATTAAATAAGATAAGATGGGTTGGAGCATAATTGGGGAGAGGATTTGAACCTCTGGATTAAAGAGCTTAGGTCTTTTGCATTTGCCAGGCTCTGCCACCCCAACAACCCTGTTTTTGGGCACTAGGTGCTCTTTTCTTATCTATTTAATTTTTATTCAACAGATAAAAATAGGGCGTGCAAGTGGCATTGGCCCTACTTTCCCGGTCCTTTCGTACTAGGAAAAGTAAATTCATAGATAGAAACTGACCTGGATTTCTCCGGTCTGAACTCAGATCACGTAGGACTGTTAATCGTTGAACAAACGAACCCTTAATAGCGGCTACACCATTAGGATGTCCTGATCCAACATCGAGGTCGTAAGCCCTTTCTTCGATAGGAACTCTAAGAAAGGATTGCGCTGTTATCCCTAGGGTAACTTGGTTCATTGATCAGGAAATCCTGGGTCATTTTTCGGTAAATATTTTATTAATTAGAATTGTTATTCTAATTTTTAAGTATTTAGTACTCAATCGATAAGGGGGATTTATTTTTCCCCTTGGTCACCCCAACCGAAAACAGTTAAATTAAGATTATTATATATTGAGTTTAAATCCTGAGAGGAAAATTGTTATATAATTAATTTAAGTGTTTAAAGCTCCATAGGGTCTTCTCGTCTAATGTTATTATATTCGCTTCTGCACGAATAAATCAATTTCATTGATTAGAAAATAGAGACAGTTAAATTCTCGTGATGCCTTTCATACAAGTCTTCATTTAAAAGACAAGTGATTATGCTACCTTCGCACGGTCAAGGTACCGCGGCCGTTAAATATTATCACAGGGCAGGCGGGACCTCTTATATTTTATCAAGAGGCGATGTTTTTGGTAAACAGGCGGAGTTTATGTTTGCCGAGTTCCTTTATTTTCTTTTAATCTTTCCTGGTGACATTCTTGTGTAAGATTAACGAGATTAGTAATAGAATTTTCTAGTTAATAGTTAAGTATTATAATGGCCTCAATCTGGGGTCGTTTAATTATCAGTGATTTTATTCTTTCTGATATACACTTATGTCGGGAGAGATATGTTCTCTTATTACTCATTTTAGCATAATTTCTTTTATATTTTTATAAAATAACCCAATAGGTAAAAGGGGGTATTGAGGTAATATCTAAATTAAGGGTTTAGTGTTGAGTTAGAGCTGTAACGCTTACTTAATAGATGGCTGCTTTTAGGCCCGCTGGGAAATTTACCTTAATAATTATGATCATTTTCCACCTTAAAAAGTTGTATCTTAATTTAGAAGGGCTGTACCTCTTCTAAATAACTATTAATTTTTATAAATTCTTTTGTGGAGAAATTCTTTTGTAGGTAATTAAAAAATTAATGCAGAACTGAAGTTCTTTTCTTGGGTAACCAGCTATCACTAAACTCGGTAGGCTTTTCACCACTACTTGGAAGTCTTTCCACTCTTTTGCCACAGAGATGGATTGGCTCTTTGATGCTGCTTCGGAGTAGCTCGTTTAGTTTCGGGAGGATAGACTTAAAATCTTTTTGCCTAGTTTTTCTAGCTAAATCATGATGCGAAAGGTACGAGGTATAATCTCTGCTTTTTAGTACTTTAATAATTTGTTTCATTTCTTTTTCAGCATTCCCTTGCGGTACATAAGCTATTGCGCTAAGGTTATTGTTCTGTCGCCCATACTAGAATTTAAAATGTTTTAATTAAAAACTATAATGTAATAAATTAAGTTTATAAGGTTTATTAATATTAATATTTAGGCTAGCTTTGAGGTTCAAAATGATTCGAATTGCACGGATATCTTCTCGGTGTAAGGGAGGTGCTTTGCTAATTTAGCTACATTTTGATTCCAAGTGCACTTTCCAGTACACTTACCATGTTACGACTTGCCTCCTCTTGTTTGGGAGAGTGTATTTATAAAAAGGATAATATTTTTTGAGGAGAGTGACGGGCGGTGTGTGCTTATCTCAGAGCCGGTTTCAGGAGAGTATTCTGACCTCTTCTTACTATTAAATCCACCTTTAGATATTTTTTCAGTTCATCATTCGTATATTTTTGAAAAAAAATGTAGCCCATTTCTTTCCACTTCATTTGCTACACCTCGACCTGACGTTTTGGAGCTTAATTCCTTTTGCTTACTTTTAGTCTTTCATAAGGTGAGCTGACGACGGCGGTATATAGACGGTGGTGGCAAGGAGTGGTGAGGTTGAACGGGGATTATCAGTTATAGAACAGGCTCCTCTAGGTGGGTGAGATACCGCCAAGTCCTTTGGGTTTTAAGCTAGCGCTTGTAGTTCTCTGGCGAACAATTTAGTAACACATTGTTTAAGTTTGTGGCTGGGCATAGTAGGGTATCTAATCCTAGTTTGGAGCCCAACTGTCGTGACATCAAGGTTCCTTGAACTGTAAAGTCACTTTCGTTGTTGTTTTTTCCACTCATAAGTGCATATAACAGCTTTATAAAGTCTGAACTTTAGTGATTTGAAGGTCATTCTTAAATCACTCTTTACGCCGGAATATATTAATGTGAGTTTCTCGTATAACCGCGGTGGCTGGCACGAGATTAACCAACCCTGTTAACTTTAACTGAGTCAAGCTTGCGCTTATAAGTCAATATTTATTACTGCTGAAGTCCCTTGAGGGTGTGGCTTAGCAAGATGTCTTGGGCTACGTGTGTGTGCCTGATATCTGCTCCTAATTATTTAATAGATTATTTAGGGCATTCTCACAGGAGAGCTGAAACTTGCATGTATAATTTTAGTTACAATTAACACTAAGGCTAGGACCAAACCTAATGTGCTTGCGGAAAAAAATAAATTTTCATCTTAGCATCTTCAGTGCCATGCTTTAAATTAAGCTACACTAGC